GTCCGAAAGAGCATTCTATGAAATCCGAAAGGGGATTGGAATCTATACATTGATTTTTTTCGCAAAATTTTGGAACCGTATGCGTCAAAAGGCGCCTGTACGGTTCCTAAGGAATAGAATTTTACCCTAATCGAACGACTTTATCAAGACAGAGCACTTTTTTTATTCAAAGACCTGGATAAGGAGCTCGCGAATACAATTGTGGGTCTTATGGTATTTCTCAATCTAGAGGATAATACCAAAGAACAATTTTTATTTATCAACTCTCCTGGTGGATCAGTAGTGTATGGAATAGCTGTGCATGATATTAGCCGAGCGGTGCGACCAGATGTACATACACTAGGCATGGGAAAAGCCGCTTCAATGGCCGCTTTCATCCTGTCCGGAGGAGCACAAACCAAACGTCTAGCATTCCCTCACGTTTGGCGCCAATGAGGTTTTATTTGAGAGAAAAAAGAAGACTATGCCTTCGCCATATGAAATATGAATAGTAAGTAATATAAGTAATAATAGCATGGCACTTTGAATTCGATATATGAAAGTTTTTGATTGTTTTTTCAAAGCATTAGATTATGTATCGAGAGAGTAGTATGAGATAAAAGGTCTTTCTGATTTTTCTTATCTATCGGGAGTCCAGTTCAGCGTCACAAACTTTTTTGCTTTCACACCGGAGATCTAGTAACAATCTTTCTGTTATGAACGAGTGAAAAAAAAGATTCTTTTTTCCTTAGTTTATTTAATCAAATAAAAAAGCAACTTTGGGATTGCTTAATCATAGACAAAAAAGACATATATAAAGCAACGGAGCCATCATAGTAGTTTTGAACTCCCATGAAAGGAAGGGTGGTAATTTGATCATTTACTGATCGAGGTCTAATAGATCCTATTTTTCTCTTTCTTTGATAGAGGGTAAGGATCAATTTGATTGTAGAGCCGTATGCAATGCACAAAAGATGCCTGTACGGTTGTTCAATTCTATCTTTTTTCTTCTTATTCTTTTATCTTTCTTTTATCTTCCCTTTATCAGGCAAACTAGAAAAACCTTTGATTATATCATCAGGGTAATGATTCATCAACCAAAATGTGTTTTTCCAAAGAAGCGCATCCCGCTTGACGTAGGCCTGGACGGAGAAGAAGTGACAAAATTACGTAACTACGTCCTATCACATTATGCACAAAGATCGCGCAGGTCTCTATCGATGGTAATCGACGACCTGAAAAAACATACTTATATGACACCAACAGAGGCCCGAACTTATGGAATTGTTGATTCTATAGCGGCTGACTGGGAGGTCTATTAAATCCCTGATTTGAGATTACCCCTACTGACCGGGGAGAACTGGCCATTCGACAGGGAGATTCTGAAATTGCTGAGGCTTGGTTCGATCAAGCGGCTGAGTATTGGAAACAGGCTATAGCACTTACTCCCGGGAATTATAGTCAAGCATATAATTGGGTAAAGCGGAAGAAGCCTTTCGAAGAAAAGATGACGTCGTTTATTTCTTTATTCCATACATGAGTGAATCTCTTTTTTTTTAATAAGTCATTTGGTATTTGGTATAAGGAATTGAATTCAGTGGGATATTTCATTCCCATTTTTCGACCAAGAACGCTTGCGATTTGCATCGCCGAATTTCATTTGGTGTATCCTACTGTGTATCATTAACTCTTTCTTTTATTTGATTATGACCCCCGGAGGGAAAATGGAAACGAACCTCCATTTTTGAGAATTGGATGACGAATAGATCAAATAATATTCCGTATATAATAGAAAAACAAACCATTTTCTAGAATGATAGACTCCTCTTTTTAGTTTGCAAAAATCGAAACTTAGGTAAGTGCTTTTTTTTAAACATATGTCAAAAGGACACTATTTCATTTAGCCCCTTCATGCCTACGATAACTAGTACTTTCGGGTTTCTACTAACGTTACTTTTGTATCTCTGCTCTACTTTTTAGTTTGCAAAAATCGAAACTTTGGTAAGTTCTTTTTGAGAAACATTTTCTTCTTAACTTTTGTTTCTCTGCTCTACTTTTTAGTTTGGAAAAATCGAAACTTAGATAAGTTCTTTTTGAGAAACATTTTCTTCTTAACTTTTGTTTCTCTGCTCTACTTTTTAGTTTGCAAAAATCGAAACTTAGGTAAGTTCTTTTTGAGAAACATTTTCTTCTTATTCTTTCTCTTTCTTTCTTTTATTCTTTCTTTTATAAAAGATGACGTCGTTTATTTCTTTATTCCATACATGAGTGAATCTCTTTTTTTTTAATAAGTCATTTGGTATTTGGTATAAGGAATTGAATTCAGTGGGATATTTCATTCCCATTTTTTCGACCAAGAACGCTTGCGATTTGCATCGCCGAATTTCATTTGGTGTATCCTACTGTGTATCATTAACTCTTTCTTTTATTTGATTATGACCCCCGGAGGGAAAATGGAAACGAACCTCCATTTTTGAGAATTGGATGACGAATAGATCAAATAATATTCCGTTCTCTCATTATTGGGGACTCTATTCAGCTCCTTAGGCTTATATTCAATCGATAAATAGGTTTTTTTGAATCTAAAATAGTAAGATACTAGTCGTATTTTGTCTTTTTATGTTAGTTCATATTTAGAAATGAAGTCCTAATATAGGGAGGGGATTCTATGCCGAATCAAAGAAAGTCATTCGAACATTTTGATTCTGAGGATTATCGGGCGTATCAAAACCGTTTGTTAATCCGGGAGTTGGAAGTGATATTAGCTCAAAAAGGAGAATTGACGCCAGAGGATATCCCGATAGCCTATGAAAAATGTAGGAGGCTCATGGTGTATCCTACTGTGTATCATTAACTCTTTCTTTTATTTGATTATGACCCCCGGAGGGAAAATGGAAACGAACCTCCATTTTTGAGAATTGGATGACGAATAGATCAAATAATATTCCGTATATAATAGAAAAACAAACCATTTTCTTCTTAACTTTTGTTTCTCTGCTCTACTTTTTAGTTTGGAAAAATCGAAACTTAGATAAGTTCTTTTTGAGAAACATTTTCTTCTTAACTTTTGTTTCTCTGCTCTACTTTTTAGTTTGCAAAAATCGAAACTTAGGTAAGTTCTTTTTGAGAAACATTTTCTTCTTATTCTTTTCTCTTTCTTTCTTTTATAAAAGATGACGTCGTTTATTTCTTTATTCCATACATGAGTGAATCTCTTTTACCATTATGCACAAAGATCGCGCAGGTCTCTATCGATGGGAATCGCCGACCTGAAAAGACATACTTATATGACACCAACAGAGGCCCGAACTTATGGAATTGTTGATTCTATAGCGGATGACTGGGAGGGCTAGGAAATCCATGATTTGAGATTCCCCCTACTGACCGCCTTTAATAAGAGGATTCCGGTATAGGAGGAATCCGGTTAGGATCAATCTAAACCATACTATTATGTATATGATTCAACATGCCAACTATTAACCAACTTATTAGAAAGACAAGACAGCCAATTAGAAATGTCACAAAATCCCCCGCTCTTAAGAGATGCCCTCAACGTCGAGGAACGTGTACTAGGGTGTATGTGCGACTCGTTCAGATCATCAGCTAGAACAAAGGAAAGAGAAACATTTTCCAGTATCATTGATCCTATGCCTTTCATTGTGTATGAAATTTATGGTTTCCATTGGTGTCAATCCAATCACCTCAATTTCAGAATTCTCCATTGGTAGCAAATGGTTATCCATTAAGCGGAGGAAATCTTGGTGAAAATTGAAAAACAGACCGCGCTCTTGCAAGAACGGACTAAGAGGGTCAGCTACCCAGCCAATCCTCATAATTAAATACCGTTACTGTATATGTAGATCTCGTTGTGAAAGGCCTAGTTACTGGAAAATTCATGGGTAGAGCCAAAGAATGTGAACTATACAAGTTACCAATAACATTCATTAAATAAAGTGAAAGGCTCCGGTGTATAGAGAAGACCTCACCGTTTAAGAAGTAACCATAGAAACGATGGAATCCACTCTTTCTTTAGAATTTCTATTTCTTAGTTGAATACCTAGTAGAATACAATTTCGTATTTCGAGGTGAAATAGAAAAAAGAAAAAATTGTGGTCGGGAAGGTTATAGTAGCCAAAGCCGTTGGAATTTTGACTTTGTCCATTGGAAACCCGTTTTGTTCTTAATAGACTACGAAGAGGAAATATGAAGAAATAGCTATCTTGTTGATTATGAAGAAAGACCTATCTTGGATATTATGTAACACTATCAAAATATCTTATCGTAAGAATTCGATGTTCCTTCGAAATTGTCCAGTACAATTGGAATTGCAACATCAAAAACAAAAATATCATTTATGGGAGGAACATGATTTTTGAATCTTTAGTAACAGTTTGCATCAAGATAGTCAATTCGGCAGTTTGCGTGGGCCTCTATTATGGGCTGCTAACTACCTTCTCGATTAGACCTTCTTCTTTTTTACTTTTCGTCCCAGAGCCTGAGCAGAAGGTAGCAGTAATATATGGTTTTATTCTGGCACAGCTCGTCAGGGTCCTATCGATCTATAATGCGCCTCTCCATCGACTATTGTCTATACCGCATACAATAACGGCTTTCTTTCTACCCTATCTTATGCTTGTATATTTCTTTGACAATTTTCACCCTGATTGCAGTCTAGATACGAGCAGCACTTTCAGCCTTTTCCTGAATAGTTTCCTTTTTCAATTATCCAACCAGGTTATTTTCACAGGTTCACTGTTAGCCAGAGTAGGCCACATTTATCTGTTTCGATCCAAGAACAAGCTGGATTTTCTAACGGGTAGTTTTGTTGGTTGGGCAATTGGTCAAATGTGTTTTCTTTTATTCTTCCAAAGCGTATTCGCCTGGCTATATAAATATCGTTTGAGGCACGCTCAGAATCAACTTGTGTCAGAATTGAATCAGTCCATTACTAAGTACCTTGGGGAAGAATTTCCGGCCTTTTTGGCCCAACTTGTGTCAGAATTTCTTAAGTACTGTAATAACTACAGTAATAAGATTTATCAGTACCTTGCTAAACACCTTGGGCACGACTTTACCGCCCTTGTGCGAGACTGGCAGTGGTTTGTGTCAGAAATGCAATACTTGGTGTTAGTAGACCTGATGAGAAATCCGGGTCGGGTAATAACTATTGTATGCTTTCATATCTGCCTCATCTATGCAGGTCGAAGTAACCTGCTCATCCTAAAGCCGAACGAGTTCACCGGAAAAGTATTAGTACCAGTCGAACCCGACTATCTCAGGAAGCAAAAAGAAATGGTTTACGATTTGATCGGGTTGAGGAATCATCCGATCAATAAAAACAGAAAAAAAAAAAAGTGGCAATTCAAAGAATGGCACGCTACCCGTTTGAAGGACTCGGAAGTGGATCGGGATGTGGATCTGAATGAAGTTGAAGTTGAAAACAGAAGGGATCAACCCTTCTCGTTCGAAAGTCTAATTGAACAAATTGCGATGTCATTGGTTATGACTAACCGATGGGAGCGTCCATTCCGATACATAAGAAATGGGTTGGTTACAGCGGCTGTACGAGAGCGCGCCTCACAATATTTTTTTGATACATGCCGAAGCGATGGAAAAGAAAGAATAGCTTTTACATATCTTCCTACTTTGTCTTTTTTCAAGGCAATGATGAAAAGCGACAGGATATCTTCATCCACAGTAGAAACACCCTCCTTTGATGAACTAGACAAAAATTGGATTAACAAGAACGAAGAAAAAAAAAAAAACTTAAATAATGAGTTCAAAAAGAGAATTGAGGCTCTAGACGCGGGATTTCTTTTTCGAGATATACTCGAAAAAAGGACTCGGGTTTGTACTGATCAAACTGAAAAAACCTGCCTACTAACACAGTATGATCCTTTTTTGAATGGGCCCCGTCGTGGAAGAATCAAAGAGCTGCCTCTGCACTTGATGAAACCCGAGGTTGGCCCTACTCGAATCGAAACAATCCAAGGAAAAAAACCGATAAGCGAAACAATCCAAGGAAAAAAACCGATAAGCGAAACAATCCAAGGAAAAAAACCGATAAGCGAAACAATCCAAGGAAAAAAACCGATAAGCGAAACAAGCGCCCCAGATGATCCCACAGGGAATCCAGTTCCTAACTTGACTCAGTCCCTCCAGAATGAATTTACGAAAAGAGATAAAGCTCGGAGAAGAAACTTAAAGATTGTAAGTCGTTTATATCGTAAATATTTAGAATCTCAAGCTCGTAGTGGAAGAAAAAACGGTGAAACTTCTAACTCTCGTGGAAGAAAGATTCTTGGACCTTCCCAACCTAGTAGCATTTTCTGGGCTATAAATGGCATTATTGATACCCTTCTTCCAGGTTACCTTCCCCAGTCCCAAAAATATGAACTGAGAGCGCACGGGCTAGTAACCAGAAAAGAACGAAAACAACTAGAAAAAACCAAATTTTATTCTAATCCTTTTTTCAAATTATTTCATGTTAAAAGGGACGGAATAGTTGATTGGGAAGAGCAAAAAAACAACAAGGAAAAGCTAATGAAGTTGGAAGAAGAAGAACTTTGGAACGAAGTTGATTGGGAAGAGCAAAAAAACAACAAGGAAAAGCTAATGAAGTTGGAAGAAGAAGAACTTTGGAACGAAAAGGTTGGTAAAAAAGTCCCTCGATGGGGCTTTCTATTAGTCAACGACCTGCAGAAGTTTATGCGCAGGACGAGTCACAACCTTCCTCCTAAGCCGGAGGGGGATGAGCCCGAGAATGAGCATGACTATGAGATTTACTCTGGGATCTTTAGAGAAAAGATTGAGGAGGAGATCGACCACCTGTTTCTGAAGAAGAGGAAACGTGATCAAAAAGCTGAGAATGAGATTGCTGCAAAGACTCAAAAAGCTGAGAATGAGATTGCTGCAAAGACTCAAAAAGCTGAGAATGAGATTGCTGCAAGACTCAAAAAGCTGAGAATGAGATTGCTGCAAAGACTCAAAAAGCTGAGAATGAGATGGATGAAAAGACTCAAAAAGCTGAAAATGAGATTGCTGCAAAGACTCAAAAAGCTGAGAATGAGATTGCTGCAAAGACTCAAAAAGCTGAGAATGAGATTGCTGCAAAGACTCAAAAAGCTGAGAATGAGATGGATAAAAAGACTCAAAAAGCTGAAAATGAGATTGCTGCAAAGACTCAAAAAAGCTGAGAATGCGATTTATCAACAGACTCAGGAGGAGATTAAGATTGAGAATAATATTATGAATATTTCTTCAACAATTTTTGAAGACAAACTAAAAGAGGATCCGCTATACACCTACGATTTTCTTCGCAGGCGGCAGACGAACCGTTTGGTTGCGGGTGCAATCCAAAATACTCGCATCTCCCTACAACGTAAACGCGTTTCTTTAAGATGGAATGACCCTTTTGTTATTCATTCCCCTCTTTTTTATGACTTCAGAAAAGGTAGACTGGATATTTATTTCAAGTTTAGCCAGGCGAAGGTCCTTGTTCAAAAATTGATAGATAGGTTT